AGAAGACCAGATTATGCCTTGATCAGAATCGAAAAGAATACTTGCCAAAAAGGTATGATCCTCTTTTGAACGGACCCTATCGAGGAACAATAAAAAATTTGGATTCAGATGAAATCATAAATGATTTAATAACTTCCACAGCGGATTCCGTAGAAATGTTTTGGATAAATAAGATTCATGGTCTATTTTATAATAATTTTCGAGAATTGGAACATCAAAGGAATACGTTCGGCTTGGGGGAAGAATTATTATTGAATTCGAATTCGATTGAGAATTCCTTAACCTCAATCGATGAATTATCCGCAGGAATAGTTGATTCAGAAACAGAAATTGAAGAAAAATCTTTGCAATTTTTCTTCGATGTAATTCCAACTGATCAAAACGATCTAACAACAATTAGAAAGAAATCCACTCCAATGAAAGAAATTAGTAAAAAGGTTTCTCGGTGGTCATACTATTTGATAGAGGATGTGTATGAAGAAGAAATGGAAGGTGAAGAAGATACAGCATTAGTACCAGAGATTGCCGAAATGCTTTCACCGCCAAGCAAACGTGTATTACTTTTGAGTTACGACGAACTGGCGGATGAAATGCCCAATCGTAACCCTAGTGAGATAAAGAAAGAGGAAGTATACGTGTTGGTGCCGGACTGGGACGCAGATGAGGAGCGGGAGATAATAAGAGGAACTATGCGAAATCTAAGACGTAAAATACCCGTGACGAAAGTGTTTCAAGCACGTGTGCATTCTCCATTTTTTCTGCGTCACGCAGCGAAAATATATTTTTTTCAGCATTTTAGCCTCCGTAAAACGATTAATTTCATTTTGAAGACTTTTCGGAAGCTAAAGGAAGGGGAAATTCTTGAATTTCTATTTTCTTTTTTTGATAAGAAGGCAGGGAAAAACAAACCATTTCAATTAGATATTTATAGTGGGATTGGGATAAGAACAAGCGAAGAGTTCGAGGAACGAGAGAAGATGGAGATGCGAAGACAAATCGAAATGGAACGAATGGCAATGGCAGAAGTGTGGGAGATGTATTCTGTTGGTCCACCAATAAGAAGTTTACTGTTACTACTCATTTCTTTTCTTAGAAAATACGTTATATTCCCCTTATTCATAATAGTTAAAAATACTGCCCTTCTGACATTATTGGGATATTCCGAGTGGAACGCGGATTGGAAGGATTTGAAAAACGAAGTGCATATGAGATGTAACTATGACGGAATGCCAGTATCAGAAACAGAATTACCAGAGGGTTGGTTTTTCGAGGGTTTTCACATTAAGGTTCTACGTCCTTTCTATCTGCAATTTAGAGGAGGATCTCATCATAGAGATCGGAATAGAAATCAGAATACAGATCCGCGAAAAAGACAAAGGAATTATTTTTATTTAACAGTTGCGGGACTGGAAACAGACTACCCTTTTGGACCTCCTCGCCTAGCAGAAAGAAGACATTATTTTTGGGCACCCTTTTTAAAAGAAGTCAGTAAAAGCATGCTAAAAAATATAAAGAAATTGGCGAAAGTTATAAGGGTTTTAAAAAAAAAAACAGAGAGGTTTCTAAAAGTTTTAAAAAAAAAAGTGAAAAAACTTGCAAAAGAACAAAGTTTTAATTTGATAGAGGGAGAAGTAGATGATGAACCGAATGAAAACGGAGAAGATTCCAATATAAATAATAAGATTATCCGCGAATCAACCAGTCCAATGCAATCCGCGGGAAAGGAAATAACTGAAAATTTTGAAAATTTGTCACCCATGGAGGAGCTTACTTATTACACAATCTACCTTAGGACTCAAATAGAAGACATCACAAAAGACACGGAAAAAATAATTCAAACTTGTGATGATAAAAGATCAGCATCACAGAAAAATCTTTGGCAAATATTCAAAAGAAAAAGTATCCGATTTATATGTAAATCGCCTTGTTTTGTAATACCCTTCATTGAAAAAATATACATCTATCTATTACTACGTATCAGTAAGATTGCAAGGATCAATGCAGAACTTCTCGGAGAACTTTTCATTGAATCAACAAAAAAAATTAGCAACTACTTTGTTTACAATGACAATGATGAAAGAAAAATTGAGAAAATAAAGCAAAAGACAATGGACTTTATTTTGACTTCGTTTTCTAATACTAAAATTAAATTTAGTAATGATGATGAAAATTCAAATAATGAAAATGCAAATATTTATCGCGACTTATCTTCTTTATCTCAAGCATATGTATTTTACAAATTATCACAAAATCAATTACTTAATAAGTATCCTTTAAAATCTGTACTTCAACATCACGGCACCTATCCTTTTCTTAGGGATATAATCAAGAATTCTTGTACGGCACGAGGACTCTTTGATTCCAAACCAAGGCATAATAAAATCCATAAGTCTGGAGCGAATAAATGGAAAAATTGGTTAAGGGGTCATTATCAATACAATTTATCTCAGGCCCAGTGGTCTTGTTTAGAAGCGCAAAAATGGAGAAATAGGGTCAATCAATGTTGTACAATTCAAAAGAAAGACTCAATGAAAGCAGTGCGCTCATCGATGAGTCAAAACGAAAAATGGAAAAAACGTTACGGATATGATCTTTTCTCATATAAATATCTAAATTATGATTATGGGAATAGTAAGGACTCGTATATTTATGGATTACAAGTAGAGGACAAAAAAATCCCATATAATTTCGATACACTGAAACCCGAATCATTTTATAGATTGATAAGTATAGCTATTAGTGATTGTCTAAAAAAAGGATTTATGACCAAAAAAGATAGGGATAGAAAATTTTTGGATTGTAGAATTCCCCGTTTTAAAACTATCAAAACTCCAATTAAAATTCAAAATTTGCAAAAAGTAAGAGACCCTTTTAATGATAATTATAAAAATTATTATAAAAATTATTATAAAAAAGACTATTTTTTTAATTGGATGGGAATGAATCAAAAAAGAGGGTTCTATCCTATAGATAGTTTTGTTTTATCAGAATTTTTGCTACCCTTCCGTATGTATATGAATCAACCGTGGATCATACCAATCAAATTACTTATTTTTGATAAGCATTTCTATAAAAAAATTAAGCAAAGCAAAAAGATCGACATAAATCAAAAAAAAATTCTTTCCTTCTTAGCTAATCAAAAAGAATATCCTGAATTCCAAAATTCCAACAAAAAAGAAAACAAACAACAAGGGCAAGGAGATCTTGTATCAGATGTACGAAAACAAAAGAAAGATGTTGAAAAAGATTCCACGAAAGCAGACAGAAAAAAAGGTAAAAAGAATCGCAACCAGGGAGTATCCGCGGAGAGCTTGATCCTGGAAGGCCTTTTTCACGAGCATCAATTCAAATGGGGAAATAAAGTGTGGCCGGACCCAGAAATAGGTGACAAGTGCGAGGATAATATAGAGCTGGCGGCTGTTCTACTTAAAATGAGAAGGCGAACCTTCATGCTTTGGTCCTTAATGTTTAGAGGCGCGCTGAGTGTGGAGCTAATCTTGTGGAAGGAGCAAAGGTCTCTTGAAACACTGATGGTAAAAAAAGGAGAATTTTTTATCGAAGAACTTTACGTACTTATGCAACCGGATGGAAAAAATATTATATATCAAATCATAAGTATTTCATTGGTCGATAAGAATAAGCACCAAACTCATGGAAAATGGATAAGAAAAAATAGAAACAAAAAGCATTATGATTTACTTGTTCCGGAAAATATTCTATCTCCTAGACGTCGTAGAGAATTGAGAATTTTAACTTCTTTCAATTCCCAGAATTGGAATGTTGTGGATAGAAATCCAATATTTTGCAATAAAAACTGTGGACAATTTTTGAACGGGCAAAAGCATCTTAATACAGATGCAAATAAATTGATGAAATTCAAATTGTTTCTTTGGCCTAATTATCGATTAGAAGATTTAGCTTGTATGAATCGTTATTGGTTTGATAGCAATAAGGGCAATAATTACAGTATATTAAGACTACGTATGTATCCACGTTAGTTAAGAGTATATTTTCTATATATCTATCGCATGACATATTCGATAGATATTTAGAAAATATACGCGTTACATTCTGGTACATGATACTGATTTCATTACCTATCAATTAGAATGATCTTTTTAGGTAAAAGGAGAATTCTCCTTTGTGAATGCATAAATGTATCATCCCTTTTTATCCAAATCAAATTTGCAATTTGATTTGGATAAAATAAAGAAAGTAGTGTATAAAGAAATCCAAATTTTTGTGTACTAGATTCAAATAACTGGTTTTATTATGTTATTATGTTATGGGTATCCTTTGTGTCATCTCTCCCTACTATTTAGGAGGCATGGCGCCGTTGCCTATTTACATTCCCAGGTGAGTGACCTTTTACTTACATATCCACCCAGTTTAATGACTTTGTTACAACCGATAGCACCGAAATAGCATACGTACCCGCTGATAATACAAAAAAATTTATTTTTTTTTACTAGGAAGTGTCTCTATTGTGTTTTTGTTCCGAAACCTGGAACAATAATTAAAACAGTATATATTGATACAAAAACTAAAACATACAAGAATAAATAAGATGAGATTCGCCCACCTCCTATATATTTAACCCCTTCTCCTATAAGGAGACTGGCAAGGCCGACCCCGTTTATAATTCCATCAATTATATGTCTATCAAAAAACCGAATTCGTTTGGCTAATTTTCTTATACCCACAGAAAAAATCTTAGTATAAAGAATATCTATGTAACCGCGATTATATGACCAGTTGTATATGACATTTTTTACTTGGTCCCAGAGAATTCTCTTGGGACCCCTCTTTACAAATGAATTGACTAAGTCCAAATTCTGGAGAGATGAATAAACGGATCCATATAAAATAAATGCTATAAATAATCCAAAAAGGGCTATACTTACCGAAAAAATAGCATTTTTAAAAAAATCATACCAATCGGACGAATCATTCAAATTTGGATGGAAAAAGTTTGTGGACGGAATTAACCATTTCGATAATAGATCAAAATCTATTTCTCCTGGATCAAAATGAATTCCGATGGATCCGACGAATAAAGTAAAGAGTACCAATACAAGCAGAGGAAATAACATAGTATTGTCCGACTCGTGAGGATAGGTGTAAGTGTATTTATTTTTAAAGTAAGTACTAAAGTATCGTATTTTACTTCTTCCATTACCATCAATTTGATATGTATCTTTTGAAAAAAAGGAGACCTTATTATTCATTGTTGATAAAAGTAAATTTCTATTGACTGCTTTGGATGTTTTTTTTCCCCATAAAGATATTGAAGAAAAAAAACTATTTTGAGTACTACTGTAATTTTGAAAATGAATACGCAAATGTCCATCAAAGGTAAGTAAATACATCCGAAACATATAAAATGAAGTTAATCCTGTTGTTAAGGAAGCTATTATTGCGAAAGTTGGTGAATACAACCAACTATCATTAAGAATTTCATCTTTGGACCAAAAACAAGCAAAAGGTGGAATACCACAAAGAGAGAGTGTGCCTAATAAAAAAGTCATTCTTGTAATTGGAACATATTTTGTTAAACCGCCCATAAGAACCATATTTTGACTTTTATCTGGCGAATATCCAACAAGAGGTTCCATTGAATGAATAATGGATCCGGATCCCAAAAACAATAAAGCTTTCGAATAGGCATGAGTAATCAAATGGAATAGAGCGGTTCGATAAGAACCTATACCCAAAGCTAACATCATATAACCCAATTGAGACATTGTAGAATAAGCTAAACTTCTTTTAATGTCTCTTTGAGCAAGAGCTAAAGTGGCTCCTAATAGTACTGTTATTACACCTATTAAAGAAATGAGATTCATTATGGAAGGCATAACTATGAAAAGAGGAAGAAGCCGAGCTACAAGAAAAATTCCCGCTGCTACCATAGTAGCAGCATGTATAAGAGCCGAAATGGGAGTGGGTCCTTCCATAGCATCAGGTAACCATATGTGAAGGGGGAATTGTGCAGATTTAACAACTGCACCGACAAATAAAAAAGAAGCACACAAAGTAGCAAATAAAGAATCTATTCGATTATTATGAACCAAGTTATTAACTATTTCGAACAAATCCCGAAATTCGAAACTACCCGTTATCCAATAAAGTCCTAAAATTCCTAATAGTAACCCAAAATCCCCTATACGATTGGTTACAAAAGCTTTTTGACAAGCGTTTCCCGCAATTGGTCGTGTGAACCAAAAACCTATTAATAAATACGAACACATTCCTACAAGTTCCCAAAAAATATAAATTTGTATCAAATTGGAACTAGTAACTAATCCCAACATAGAAGTATTGAAAAAACTCATATAGGCAAAAAATCTCAAATATCCTTGATCGTGAGACATATAATTGTCACTATAAATAAGAACCACGATTCCAACAGTAGTAATTAATGTTGACATAATAGAAGTAAGTGGATCAATCAAGTGTCCGAACTCTAAAGAAAAATCATTATTGACGGTCCAAGACCATAGATATTGATAGATAAAATTTCCATTTATTTGCTGAATAGACAGATTGGCCGAAAACACCATAGCTATACTTAGCATCAAAACACTTGGAAAAGCCCACATACGACGAATATTTTTTGTTGCTGTCGGAATAAGCAGAAATCCAAATCCTATTAAGATAGTAACTGTAAATGGAAGAAAAGGTATTATCCATGCATATTTATATGTATGTTCCATAAAAAACAAATTTTCATTCTTTTCTTATAATAGTTTCCGATTCACCAACTTTTATCGCTTTCGAAAGGAACAATAAAAAAATCAACAAAAAAGATATTAAAATCCTCAAATATTTTTATTTTTCATTATTCTGACTTTTCTCAGGGAAATATTAAAAAAGTTCCAGTTCAATTGGTTGGTCAAATGATATGACCAAATAGCTAGGTAAGAGTAGTTACTTAAGTTATTAACTTTATTAGATTAGCTAAAGAAGCGTATTTCTTAAAACGGGGAATATGAGATTTTGAATCATTCTACAACTATACTACCATTCTATTCTGGCAATATGTAATCATATACTATAGTAAGTAAAAACAATTATACCAAAATAGTCGAATATAGATTCTAGTATGCATCAATAAAAATCGACTCAAAAAACCCTAGTTATTCTAGTGAATTGTAGTAATTACCTAACCCATTGCGGAACTAATTGATTGGAATCCAATAAGAAAGTATCCGAAATCTTATTTTATAATACCCCTTACTTCATTTTTTCCCTAGTTCATTATGTGACATGCATGTATGTAAATAATATATATATATTATATATATTTGTATGTTATGAAAAACCTATTATCGACGGAATTCAGTATAGAAAATAACTAAAAAGAACGATCTGTTTTGAGCAATACATACATGTCTTTCACATACAAGAATAAAAATGAGAAACTTTTTTTTTTCAAATGGCAGTTCCAAAAAAACGTACTTCTATATCAAAAAAACGTATTCGTAAAAATATTTGGAAGAAAAAGGGATATTTAGCTGCAATAAAAGCTTTTTCCTTAGCAAAGTCAATTTGTACTGGAAATTCAAATTTTTTTTTTTCAGGTAAGAAAATAACTGGAGATTCAAAGGGTTTTGGTCGACAAACAAGTAAGAAAATAACTGGCACTGAAGATTCAAAAAGTTTTTTTGTGCAACAAACAACTAAGAAAATATTGGAATAATTGGAATTTGCGTAGCTAGAAGAACTTTCAATTTTTTAATATGAATAATTCCCATTAACTAATATATTGAACTTCTCAATATTAGTTAGAACTAGCTCCTATGATATGTAGAATAAGAATTTCTCTGTCTGTCGGGTCTACCTTCTTTTTCTAGCTTTTATTAGAATCTATTTATTAATTCGTGAGATGGTTTTTTCCTATTAATTTGCTTTTCACAATAATAGAAAAATAGAATGAACAAAGATTTTTCTATTATTGTGAAAAGCAAATTTAATTGTGATGGATATCAAAATTTGTTATATGCCTAACTCAAGACCGAACAAACAATAAAGAATATTATATTAAAATTAAGAATTAATGATATTAAGAAAAGTATCGAAATTGTTAAAAAAATTCCTTAAATTTAATAATGAAATTGGAATACATATGAAATCCTATTTAATATTTCATTTTTTCATTGAGAAAAAAAAATTTCTTTGACGATTTCTTTTTCGTTTATCTAATTGGATTTCGCGGATTTAAAAAAAGGAGACAATCCTTAGTTTCTATTTCGACTGAAAACTCTCATTTCAAGTTCCAAGCGTTCCGGGAGAACTTAGATAGTACGTAAAAGTTGATTGTTAAAACTGAACCTACGATAATACTAACTTAACTAAAAATTATGGAAAATTCAAAGATGGATTTGAAAGAGCTCTTATTCATCAGTTCTAACGTTTCCTAAACTATATTGAATCTAGATCTAGACGATTCAAGAGAAATTGATTATTATCATTTTAAAAAGCCGCTATGGTGAAATCGGTAGACACGCTGCTCTTAGGAAGCAGTGCTAGAGCATCTCGGTTCGAGTCCGAGTGGCGGCATACTCTAAAAGAGATACAATGGAATGGATCCTATAATGTATTTAATTCCTGATTCCTATGGACCCCCTTTTTGTATGATATTTGTGACTTTAGAACATATATTGACTCATCTCTCTTTTTCGATCATTTCAATTGTGATTACGATTTATTTGATGACTTTTTTAGTCCACGAAATCGTAGGGTTACGTGATTCGTTGGAAAAAGGAATGATAGCTACTTTTTTCTCTATGACAGGATTTTTAGTTACTCGTTGGATTTCTTCAAGACATTTTCCATTAAGTAATTTATACGAGTCATTAATTTTCCTTTCATGGAGTTTTTCCATTATTCATATGATTTCCAAGATATGGAATCATAAAAACGATTTAAGCGCAATAACCGCTCCAAGTGCCGTTTTTACCCAAGGTTTCGCCACATCAGGTTTTTCAAGCGAAATGCATCAATCGTCAATATTAGTACCTGCTCTACAATCTCAGTGGTTAATGATGCACGTAAGTATGATGTTATTGAGCTATGCAGCTCTTTTATGCGGTTCGTTATTATCAATCGCTTTTCTAGTGATTACATTTCGAAAAAACATCGATATCCTTTGTAAAAGCAAAATTTTCTTAATTAAGATTAAGTCATTTTTCTTTGGCAAGATCGAATACTTGAACGAAAAAAAAAATGTTTTGAAACCCCTTTCATTTCGAAATTATTACAAATATCAATTAACTCGGCGTTTGGATTATTGGAGTTATCGTGTCATTAGTTTAGGGTTTACCTTTTTAACCATAGGTATTCTTTCTGGAGCAGTGTGGGCTAACGAAGCATGGGGATCTTATTGGAATTGGGACCCTAAGGAAACTTGGGCATTTATTACTTGGACCATATTCGCGAGTTATTCACATACTAGAACAAATCAAGGTTTGGAAGGCACGAATTCGGCACTTGTAGCTTCTATAGGATTTCTTATAATTTGGATATGCTATTTTGGGATCAATTTATTAGGAATAGGTCTACATAGTTATGGTTCATTCACATTAACATCTAATTGAATAAATTCCGGGAGGAATACATAAGACCGGCATCTCATATATAACGGAAAGTTTATGCGGTTTTTTGAGAACCATTTGAATGACTCCTTGATTCAAAGGGTTCTCAAAAACTCGGAATACATCTTATTACAATTCTAATTCACTTTTTTTTTGCCTTGTACAGTGAATGATTTCAAAAATCGTAAAAATTCTAAGACTTTGCTTTCTGCTTCATTTTTATTAATGAAAACAAAACTATCTATGAAAATAATTAGATAGGATAGCTTGTACCTTCTCAACTGATAGTGAGAGAACCAAATCAGGATAAATACCAATCCCTATTACGGGTAAAAAAATACAGATCGAAACAAATAGTTCTCGTGGTCCAGAATCAAAAAAATGGGAGTTTGGAATATTGAATAGTTTGTATCCATAGAACATCTGACGTAACGTAGATAATAAATAGATAGGAGTTAATATCATCCCAATTGTCATTACAAAGGTAATTAGCATTTTTGGCATTAAAGGATATTTTTGGCTGGTAATTATTCCCAAAAATACTACGAATTCCGCAACAAAACCACTCATTCCTGGCAATGCAAGAGAAGCCATTGAGAAACTACTAAATATGGTAAATATTTTTGGCATTGGGATGGATATCCCCCCCATTTCGTCAAGATAAACAAGACGTATTCTATCACAACTCGTTCCTACCAAGAAAAAAAGTGCAGCACCTATAAACCCATGAGAGAGTATTTGTAAAACGGCTCCGTTGAGTCCCATGTCGGTTATAGAACCAATTCCTATAATTATGAAACCCATGTGAGATACGGAAGAATAGGCTATTCTCTTTTTTAAATTGCGTTGACCAAGAGAGGTTGAAGCTGCATAGATTATTTGCGTTGTCCCTACTATCACCAACCAGGGAGAAAATATAGAGTGAGCATGTGGTAATAATTCCATATTGATCCGAATCAATCCATATGCTCCCATTTTTAATAAGATTCCAGCAAGAAGCATACATGTACTGTAATGTGCCTCTCCATGGGTATCTGGTAGCCATGTATGTAGAGGTATAATCGGCGATTTGACAGCATAAGCAATAAGGAAGCCCAAATAGAACAGAATTTCTAATGTCACAGGATATGACTGATTAGTTAATCTTTCAAAATCCAATGTCGGTTCATTGGAACCATACAAACCCATACCTAGAACCCCTATTAAGAGAAAAATGGAACCCCCCGCGGTGTACAAAATGAACTTAGTAGCCGAGTACAAACGTTTCTTTCCCCCCCACATGGATAAAAGTAAGTAAACAGGAATTAATTCTAACTCCCACATGATGAAAAAAAGTAAAAGGTCTCGAGAAGAAAATAATCCTATTTGACCACTGTACATTGCTAACATCAGGAAATAGAACAATCGCGAATTTCGAGTAACAGGCCAAGCTGCTAAAGTAGCTAAAGTAGTGATAAATCCTGTCAGTAAAACGGGTCCTATGGAAAGTCCGTCGATCCCCAGTCTCCAGTGAAAATCAAAAATATTTATCCATTTAGAATCCTCCTCCAATTGAATTAATGGATCGTCCAATTGGAAATGATAACAGAACACATAGGTTGTTAGAAGGAGTTCTAACAAGCATATACATATAGTATACCAGCGAGATACCTTATTCCCCCTATGAGGGAGAAATAAAATTGAAGAACCCGCGAATATCGGCAAAACTACAAGTAGTGTTAACCAAGGGAAATAACTCGTGATAAAGACAAGATGCGTTTTGACCAAAAAACCCGTGCTCGGAATAATATTTTTTTCTCGAGTACGGGCTTTTGTCGATAAAAAGGAATCAAATGATTCAAGTGGAGTTTTTTATAACGTATCAATAAGATAGACCCATGCTGCGAGTTGTTTCATGCCATAAATAAACACGGACACTCAAAAAATCTGTTGGACAGGCGGATTCACATCTCTTACAACCTACACAGTCCTCGGTTCTTGGCGCAGAAGCAATTTGTTTAGCTTTACACCCGTCCCAAGGTATCATTTCCAATACATCTGTGGGGCAGGCCCGTACACATTGAGTACACCCTATACATGTATCATAAATTTTTACTGAATGTGACATTGGGTCTATAAATTCTAATTTTGAACATAAAAATTTTTCGACCTGGTAAAGTAAAATCAATAGTAAATGAATTCTGTGTTTATATTGTAGACACCAGACGAATCAGTGGTTTATCAAAAAAATCTTAAGAATCAATATATTTCTAAATCTGTTCATGAGAAAGGACCAAGAGACTTTGATTTCCATTTCAAGAACCATGATCATACGAGCCACGCATATGACTTCACATTCACATTGGCCAACAGATAATAGTAATATAGAAATATATTACTAAAAAAAAAAAGAAATAATTTATATTCGTTTCTATTTATAACTTATAAATATATAGAAATAATATATATTATTTTTATTTATATGATATAAATGATAGTTATGACTAATTATTCAACAAATTTGATTGATTGATACGAGTTGATTTTCTATTACGATAGATCGACGAAACAATAGCCAGCCCAATAGCTGCTTCCGCTGCCGCAATGGCTATAACAAAGATTGAGAAAATGTCTCCTTTTAATTGGCGACTATCAAATATATCAGAAAATGTTACAAGATTTATATTAACGGAATTTAGTATAAGCTCAAGACACATAAGTGCTCTAACCATGTTTCGACTTGTGATCAATCCATAGATACCGATAGAAAATAAATAGACGCTAAAAAAAAGTACATGTTCGAACATCATTGACTAACTCCTCATCAATCTAGATTCATTTCAATATGAACAACAATTCAACCGATTTTATTAACTAGAATCAAGCAATTACACAAAAAAGAGGGTATCAACAGTAGATTAAACTAAAACCTTTCCCTTTTTCATTTGATTTATAATTTCTAAGAGTTTTGTTAATTCTAACGATTTCTTATTGACGAGCCATAGTAATTGCACCTATCAAAGAAACTAAAAGAATTATAGAAATGAGTTCAAAGGGAAGATAAAAATCAGTTGATAAATGAATTCCAATTTGTTGAACGTTACTTATAAGGTCCTGCTCTATAATCTGGTTTGATCTTGTAGTCCAAAGAATTCCGTACCATGACGTATCTGGGATAGTAGTAATTAGTGAAAAAAGAATACTTGTACAAACCAGTGAAGTGACCCCATCTCCAACAGTCCAAAGATAGGAATCGTTGGAATATTCTGAACCATTCATGAACATAAGAGCAAATATGATTAAAACATTTATGGCTCCCACATAAATAAGGAGCTGCGCGGCAGCTACAAAATAGGAGTTTGATGGAATATATAATAAGGATATGAAAACAAAAACCAATCCCAACGAAAAGGCAGAAAAGATGGGATTGGTAAATAATACTACTCCTAGACCTCCTAATATAAGAAACGATCCCAGAAATACTACAAGTATATCCTGTATTGGTCCAGGTAAATCCATTATGTACAATAGATAAATAAGTCGAAATATTTCATGACCTTACTAAATCGCCCAGGAAAGACAAGGGTAAGACCCTTAATTTTTTTCTTGTATATAACGCTAATTGAATTCAATCTTAATATGAATTGATGTAGATATATAAATAAAGTTGTTGGCCAATCCTACTTTTTTTATCTGAAAGAAAAAAGAAAAAAATAGTTGGAATTTTCTATTTCGAAATCATCACGAAACCATATTCTCGGTTTAAATCAAAGGGCGATTCTCAACAATCAATAGTTATTGTAATTTCTGACCGACCAAAATAAAGGGGGCTTGGATCTTTTATAAAAAAAAATCTTAGTAATCAGTAATCGTTCTTGAATCAAGGGGTTTATCTTTGTTTATTTTGATTTGAGTCGAATTCATAACTGTTTGAATTGTGTAATCCCCAATTACTGACATTGGTAACCGACCTAAAGCAATTTGATTATAATTCAATTCGTGACGATCATAAGTAGAAAGTTCATATTCCTCAGTCATCGATAAACAGTTTGTTGGACAATACTCAACACAGTTACCACAAAAAATACAGACCCCAAAATCAATACTATAATTAAGCAATTGTTTCTTTTTAATATCTCTTTCAAATCTCCAATCAACAACGGGTAGATCTATGGGACATACACGAACACATACTTCACAAGCAATACATTTATCAAATTCAAAGTGGATTCGCCCGCGGAAACGGGCGGATGTGATTGATTTTTCATAAGGATATTGAATAGTTACGGGTAAACGATTTGTATGGGATAAGGTAATTATGAAACTTTGACCGATGTACCTTGCAGCTCGTATTGTTTGTTGACCATAATTTAAAAATCCGGTCGCCATAGGGAACATATTGTAGATCTCCGTGAATAAATTGATGTTTCTTTCTCTTCTTTGAGATCGTTTATGAATCTAGAATTTCGTTATCCTATTCTGTTATTTTCTGTTATTTATAGTGAAACAAGTTGGGAAGAAGTTGTCAATAATAGATTGCCTAGGGAAATAGGTAAAAGAAATTTCCATCCAAGATTTAATAGCTGGTCCATTCTCATCCTAGGCAAAGTCCATCTTGTTGTGATAGAAATGAATAGAAACAAATAAGTTTTAGCTAATGTAATAAATATCCCAATTGTCATTCCAAAGACTCCAGCTATTTTTTTTATTCCGAAAAGTTCAGGAATGGGTATGTACGGAATAGACAAATTCCACCCACCTAAGTAAAGAACTGTTATAAATAATGAAGAAACTAATAAATTTAGGTAAGAAGCAAGGTAAAATAAACCGTATTTGATACCTGAATATTCTGTTTGATAACCTGCTACTAATTCCTCCTCTGCTTCTGGTAAATCAAAGGGTAATCTTTCACATTCTGCTAGAGAAGAAATTAGAAAAACTACAAACCCTATAGGCTGACGCCACAGATTCCACCCCCAAAAACCATATTTTGACTGTGCCTCAACTATATCAACTGTACTTGAACTGTTAGATAATCATAGTCGATAATAACATCACTGTTCGCATCGCTATTTCAAAACCGTACATGAGACCTCGGCTTCATACGGCTTCTCTATGGCCACAAATAAATTAGGGAGTTGTTCGATATTATCACTATCTTTATTTGGATAGTAAATACAATAAATATAGATCGGGGAGTCCAAAATTAGACCAACGAAATTCCGTCTGCTAGAATAAAAAAGACGCTTCCGAATTGATCTTATCCATTAGAATTTCAATTTCTCTTTGTTTGGTAATAACTTAATCCTTCAATAAAATACTCGTTATATCAATAAATATATTTGTTCTATCAATAACTATAAGGAATTGGGTATTAATTCCAAATTCATGATAAGGATTCTATATGTATAGAGATGGATCGGGAAAAAAAGAAATAAGGATCTTTTTTTATTATTTTTTCACTTTTCTCATTCTATTTTTGTATTCCATTTCTTTTGTTCCTCTTCCTCTTTCTCAGAGGGAGGGTACTCTGAAAAAAAAAAGTAAATAAAGGATTAATTCGTTTTTGATAGTCATTTCTTTAATCAGCGAATAAGAGCATACTCTAGATCGAAATCGTGGGGAAGTACTGCTTGGTCATTTCTACTAACTTAAAGTCCTCATTATGATTCCTTTTATTAAAAGTTTTATACAAAAATACCAGTTTTTGATACCTTACATTATCTCCATTACTAATCTTTTGTGTACCTTGGTATTCCTAACTGTCCGCTGATTTTTGATCGATCCCCGGTATATATAAGACAGTAACAGAAAACCCTCATACGGTTGATCTTTTATACCCGCTTCAAGATATGATAATTAGTCAAAGAATCCGAAATCTTGGGGTAAACAGTTTACACTGCTTATGTTTCTATTCTTGTACATAGGGAATGAGATTTTCTTTTCTTACTGCAAATTTAAAAGCAGTTTTATTTTACTCATATAACTATCTAGTTTAACTCATCGACCCTAATGATGAATAAAAAATGAAAATATCCATTCCATATATTCAACCCCTTTCTTTTATTTTGTATTTCAAGAGAGGGGGGAAAAGAATCATGTTCCAACGAATCACACGTAGAGATATTGATAATACACATAGAGTTAATGGTATTTCATAACTAATAGATTGAGCAGCAGCCCGTAGACCACCTGAAAAGGAATATTTATTGTTCGATCCATATCCTGACATAAGAAGTCCAATAGGAACAATACTTAAAATGGAGATCCATAAAAAAACACCTATACTGAGATCGGCTAAAACAAGGCGATACCCAAAAGGAATTACTAAATAACTTAGTAGAACTGATATGACCACTATAGACGGTCCCACGCTAAACAAACGAATATCTCCTCTAGATGGAAGAAGGTCCTCTTTAAAAAGTAATTTTGTCCCATCTGCTAGAGCTTGAAGGATTCCCAACGGGCCGGCATATTCAGGCCCAATACGTTGTTGTATTGCTGCAGATATTTCTCTTTCTAACCACACAATTACTAGTACTCCTATTGTGATTCCAAATATAAGGGCGAAAATTGGAACAAAGACCCATATGAGTTTTAAGGATTCCGATCTAGAAAAAGAATGGATAACTTGTACTTCTACTTCTGTCATTGTCATATCAATTATCATTTCAACGATCAACTTCTCCCATAATGATATCTATACTACCTAGTATTGTCATGATATCAGCCAATTTAATTCTTTTAACTAATTGAGGTAGAATTTGCAAATTGATGAAACCTGGCGGACGAATTTTCCATCTCCAGGGAAAAACACTACTATCTCCTATCAAATAAATTCCTAATTCTCCTTTTGGGGCTTCTACTCTCACATAAAGTTCTTGTTTCGACAATTCAAAATTGGGTGAAAGTTTTTTAGTAAGAAATCTATATTCAAAATTAGTCCATTCGGCATTTTTTGCTCTTTCAAAGCGTCGGACTTCTAAATTTTCATAGGGTCCCCCAGGAATTCCTTCTAGAGCCTGTTGAATAATTTTTATGGATTCCTTCATTTCACCGATTCGCACTAAATAACGAGCTAACGAATCTCCTTCTTTTTGCCATTGGACTTCCCAATCAAATTTATTGTAACACTCATAACGATCAACTTTACGAAGATCCCATTGGATTCCAGAAGCTCGTAACATCGGTCCTGATAAACCCCAATTTATTGCTTCCTCTCCACCAATAATGCCCACCCCTTCAACTCGTTCCAAAAAAATAGGATTTTGCGTAATAAGTTTTTGATATTCAACAATTCCTGTTAAAGAAAAATTACAGAAATCAAAACATTTATCTATCCAGCCATAAGGCAGATCTGCAGCGACTCCCCCAATACGGAAATAATTATGCATCATTCGCATACCTGTAGCGGCTTCGAATAGATCATATAACAATTCCCTTTCTCTGAAAATATAGAAAAAGGGAGTCTGTGCGCCAATATCCGCCATAAAAGGCCCAAGCCATAACAAATGAGAAGCTATACGACTCAGTTCCAGCATGATTACTCTAATGTAACTGGCTCTTTTAGGTACTTGAACACTTTCCAATCGTTCTGGTGCATTTACTGTTATTGCTTCTGTGAACATTGTGGCTAAATAATCCCACCGTGTTACATAAGGCAAATATTGTATAATTGTTCTATTTTCCGCTATTTTTTCCATCCCTCTGTGTAAATAACCCAATATGGGTTCACAGTCAATAACATCTTCACCATCGAGAGTAACAATCAGTCGAAGAACACCGTGCATTGATGGGTGGTGAGGACCCATATTAACTATCATGAGATCCTTTCTTGTAGCCGGTACAGTCATATCTTTTCTTCTTTAATTCATTATTCCATGAATTTATCAAAATAAGGTTCATACAAATGAAAAATCTAATAACAACTAAAGAAAAAAATTAAAACCTATCTTAAAATTAACGAGTTTTTGATTCCCCAATATCCAACTGACCAATTAATTTCTTATAACGTACTCTATTTTTCTTTGACAAATAATCCAGCAGCCGTTGACGTTTTCCCAGAATTTTTCGTATACCCCTTTGGCATAAAAAATCTGTTTTATGTAATTTCAAATGTGAAGTAAGTCTTTCTATCTTCTCTGTGAAACTGAATACTTGAAATTCAACAGATCCGCAGTTTTTTTCTTTTTCTTGTCGAATAGCCGAAGTAAATGAATTTTTGACCATAAAAAACTAATTTTTCTATTTTTTTTGTGGATTTTACTAATCAGGAAAAATAATAATATAAATATAATTATTACCAGTTATTTGAATCTAGTACACAAAAATTTGGATTTCTTTATACACTACTTTCTTTATTTTATCCAAATCAAATTGCAAATTTGATTTGGATAAAAAGGGATGATACATTTATGCATTCACAAAGGAGAATTCTCCTTTTACCTAAAAAGATCATTCTAATTGATAGGTAATGAAATCAGTATCATGTACCAGAATGTAACGCGTATATTTTCTAAATATCTATCGAATATGTCATGCGATAGATATATAGAAAATATACTCTTAACTAACGTGGATACATACGTAGTCTTAATATACTGTAATTATTGCCCTTATTGCTATCAAACCAATAACGATTCATACAAGCTAAATCTTCTAATCGATAATTAGGCCAAAGAAACAATTTGAATTTCATCAATTTATTTGCATCTGTATTAAGATGCTTTTGCCCGTTCAAAAATTGTCCACAGTTTTTATTGCAAAATATTGGATTTCTATCCACAACATTCCAATTCTGGGAATTGAAAGAAGTTAAAATTCTCAATTCTCTACGACGTCTAGGAGATAGAATATTTTCCGGAACAAGTAAATCATAATGCTTTTTGTTTCTATTTTTTCTTATCCATTTTCCATGAGTTTGGTGCTTATTCTTATCGACCAATGAAATACTTATGATTTGATATATAATATTTTTTCCATCCGGTTGCATAAGTACGTAAAGTTCTTCGATAAAAAATTCTCCTTTTTTTACCATCAGTGTTTCAAGAGACCTTTGCTCCTTCCACAAGATTAGCTCCACACTCAGCGCGCCTCTAAACATTAAGGACCAAAGCATGAAGGTTCGCCTTCTCATTTTAAGTAGAACAGCCGCCAGCTCTATATTATCCTCGCACTTGTCACCTATTTCTGGGTCCGGCCACACTTTATTTCCCCATTTGAATTGATGCTCGTGAAAAAGGCCTTCCAGGATCAAGCTCTCCGCGGATACTCCCTGGTTGCGATTCTTTTTACCTTTTTTTCTGTCTGCTTTCGTGGAATCTTTTTCAACATCTTTCTTTTGTTTTCGTACATCTGATACAAGATCTCCTTGCCCTTGTTGTTTGTTTTCTTTTTTGTTGGAATTTTGGAATTCAGGATATTCTTTTTGATTAGCTAAGAAGGAAAGAATTTTTTTTTGATTTATGTCGATCTTTTTGCTTTGCTTAATTTTTTTATAGAAATGCTTATCAAAAATAAGTAATTTGATTGGTATGATCCACGGTTGATTCATATACATACGGAAGGGTAGCAAAAATTCTGATAAAACAAAACTATCTATAGGATAGAACCCTCTTTTTTGATTCATTCCCATCCAATTAAAAAAATAGTCTTTTTTATAATAATTTTTATAATAATTTTTATAATTATCATTAAAAGGGTCTCTTACTTTTTGCAAATTTTGAATTTTAATTGGAGTTTTGATAGTTTTAAAACGGGGAATTCTACAATCCAAAAATTTTCTATCCCTATCTTTTTTGGTCATAAATCCTTTTTTTAGACAATCACTAATAGCTATACTTATCAATCTATAAAATGATTCGGGTTTCAGTGTATCGAAATTATATGGGATTTTTTTGTCCTCTACTTGTAATCCATAAATATACGAGTCCTTACTATTCCCATAATCATAATTTAGATATTTATATGAGAAAAGATCATATCCGTAACGTTTTTTCCATTTTTCGTTTTGACTCATCGATGAGCGCACTGCTTTCATTGAGTCTTTCTTTTGAATTGTACAACATTGATTGACCCTATTTCTCCATTTTTGCGCTTCTAAACAAGACCACTGGGCCTGAGATAAATTGTATTGATAATGACCCCTTAACCAATTTTTCCATTTATTCGCTCCAGACTTATGGATTTTATTATGCCTTGGTTTGGAATCAAAGAGTCCTCGTGCCGTACAAGAATTCTTGATTATATCCCTAAGAAAAGGATAGGTGCCGTGATGTTGAAGTACAGATTTTAAAGGATACTTATTAAGTAATTGATTTTGTGATAATTTGTAAAATACATATGCTTGAGATAAAGAAGATAAGTCGCGATAAATATTTGCATTTTCATTATTTGAATTTTCATCATCATTACTAAATTTAATTTTAGTATTAGAAAACGAAGTCAAAATAAAGTCCATTGTCTTTTGCTTTATTTTCTCAATTTTTCTTTCATCATTGTCATTGTAAACAAAGTAGTTGCTAATTTTTTTTGTTGATTCAATGAAAAGTTCTCCGAGAAGTTCTGCATTGATCCTTGCAATCTTACTGATACGTAGTAATAGATAGATGTATATTTTTTCAATGAAGGGTATTACAAAACAAGGCGATTTACATATAAATCGGATACTTTTTCTTTTGAATATTTGCCAAAGATTTTTCTGTGATGCTGATCTTTTATCATCACAAGTTTGAATTATTTTTTCCGTGTCTTTTGTGATGTCTTCTATTTGAGTCCTAAGGTAGATTGTGTAATAAGTAAGCTCCTCCATGGGTGACAAATTTTCAAAATTTTCAGTTATTTCCTTTCCCGCGGATTGCATTGGACTGGTTGATTCGCGGATAATCTTATTATTTATATTGGAATCTTCTCCGTTTTCATTCGGTTCATCATCTACTTCTCCCTCTATCAAATTAAAACTTTGTTCTTTTGCAAGTTTTTTCACTTTTTTTTTTAAAACTTTTAGAAACCTCTCTGTTTTTTTTTTTAAAACCCTTATAACTTTCGCCAATTTCTTTATATTTTTTAGCATGCTTTTACTGACTTCTTTTAAAAAGGGTGCCCAAAAATAATGTCTTCTTTCTGCTAGGCGAGGAGGTCCAAAAGGGTAGTCTGTTTCCAGTCCCGCAACTGTTAAATAAAAATAATTCCTTTGTCTTTTTCGCGGATCTGTATTCTGATTTCTATTCCGATCTCTATGATGAGATCCTCCTCTAAATTGCAGATAGAAAGGACGTAGAACCTTAATGTGAAAACCCTCGAAAAACCAACCCTCTGGTAATTCTGTTTCTGATACTGGCATTCCGTCATAGTTACATCTCATATGCACTTCGTTTTTCAAATCCTTCCAATCCGCGTTCCACTCGGAATATCCCAATAATGTCAGAAGGGCAGTATTTTTAACTATTATGAATAAGGGGAATATAACGTATTTTCTAAGAAAAGAAATGAGTAGTAACAGTAAACTTCTTATTGGTGGACCAACAGAATACATCTCCCACACTTCTGCCATTGCCATTCGTTCCATTTCGATTTGTCTTCGCATCTCCATCTTCTCTCGTTCCTCGAACTCTTCGCTTGTTCTTATCCCAATCCCACTATAAATATCTAATTGAAATGGTTTGTTTTTCCCTGCCTTCTTATCAAAAAAAGAAAATAGAAATTCAAGAATTTCCCCTTCCTTTAGCTTCCGAAAAGTCTTCAAAATGAAATTAATCGTTTTACGGAGGCTAAAATGCTGAAAAAAATATATTTTCGCTGCGTGACGCAGAAAAAATGGAGAATGCACACGTGCTTGAAACACTTTCGTCACGGGTATTTTACGTCTTAGATTTCGCATAGTTCCTCTTATTATCTCCCGCTCCTCATCTGCGTCCCAGTCCGGCACCAACACGTATACTTCCTCTTTCTTTATCTCACTAGGGTTACGATTGGGCATTTCATCCGCCAGTTCGTCGTAACTCAAAAGTAATACACGTTTGCTTGGCGGTGAAAGCATTTCGGCAATCTCTGGTACTAATGCTGTATCTTCTTCACCTTCCATTTCTTCTTCATACACATCCTCTATCAAATAGTATGACCACCGAGAAACCTTTTTACTAATTTCTTTCATTGGAGTGGATTTCTTTCTAATTGTTGTTAGATCGTTTTGATCAGTTGGAATTACATCGAAGAAAAATTGCAAAGATTTTTCTTCAATTTCTGTTTCTGAATCAACTATTCCTGCGGATAATTCATCGATTGAGGTTAAGGAATTCTCAATCGAATTCGAATTCAATAATAATTCTTCCCCCAAGCCGAACGTATTCCTTTGATGTTCCAATTCTCGAAAATTATTATAAAATAGACCATGAATCTTATTTATCCAAAACATTTCTACGGAATCCGCTGTGGAAGTTATTAAATCATTTATGATTTCATCTGAATCCAAATTTTTTATTGTTCCTCGATAGGGTCCGTTCAAAAGAGGATCATACCTTTTTGGCAAGTATTCTTTTCGATTCTGATCAAGGCATAATCTGGTCTTCTTTTCTAGTATATCTAAAGTAAGAGATCCCTTCTTTTTTTCTAGAATTTTTATTCGACTTATCAATTCATTCTTCAAGTTGTATTTTTTTTGGTCATTCGTATAAACCCAATAATTATACAGGTCTTCCTGGGATAGTTTTTCTTTCGTGTATAAAGCAATTTTCCGTTCTATCATTTCTGAAAAAGTCGACAAACTAGGTGGATATGTAAAAGATATTCTTTGTTTTCCATCACTTGAGCATATATAAAAAAAATATTGTGACAGTTCATCTTGTACAGCAGAATTTCCAAATTCATCATTTTCTATATAACAATCCGGTCGAGTCCATCGTTTATAATCGAAAAGAAAAGTTACAATAGG